ATTCGCGGGAGGTCAAAATTAGATTGGTTTCATTTTTTCGGTGGTAATTTTCGACCTAGCGCGACTAACAAGAACACAGAATCACGCTCTATAGGATTTGAACCTACGACATCGGGTTTTGGAGACCCACGTTCTACCGAACTGAACTAAGAGCGCTTTATTATCACAATGAATATTTTGTGACCCCAATACGTCTTGCATATATACTATCATAAAATTAAAGATTTTTTATGTATATCCAATTTTCTTTTAATCGATCTCAATTGATCCCCCGTTACTGTTCAGAAGATAAGTAATAGGTAGGGATGACAGGATTCGAACCCGTGACATTTTGTACCCAAAACAAACGCGCTACCAAGCTGCGCTACATCCCTTTCAATTGGTCTACAGTGTCATTGTAGAGAATCCCTGTTTTGTTTTCCATATCTTTATTTCTTCCATTGATATACACAAATATCTTGTCATTTCTTCTTTTTGGTCTCATATAACATATAATTATATTAAAAATAGTAAAAGACTTCTATTCTATTTCTATTATATTATTCTATTTCTATTATATTAAAGTATGAAATAAATATGAGACCCTGTAAAAAATGACTATTTTTCGAGAATTTCTGGCCTAAAGGGGCCTATTTGTTTCTTTTAAGATTCGGAAAAGTACGATCTATTTTGTACATTTCAACTTGAATTAGGAATTCCGCGTACAAATACAAGCGGTTAGTCATTAAGTACATATACACATCTGGTTATATATGTATTAGCATTATGTATTAGAAATAATAAAGAAGGAGGAGAATTTAAAATGCGAGATCTAAAAACATATCTCTCCGTGGCACCGGTAGTAAGTACTCTATGGTTCGGGTCTTTAGCAGGTTTATTGATAGAGATCAATCGTTTTTTTCCGGATGCGTTGATATTCCCCTTTTTTTCATTCTAGTTATTGATATGGTAGGGGGGGAAGAGGATTAGAGATAGAATCAAATATCTGTAACTAATCCCTTCCCTTCTTTTTTTTTTCGAATATACGTTAGAAAAACAAAAAGGGGATTCCCCCTCGGTGAAACTAGTAATTCGGGCCAGGCTCAAATTTAAATAAAATTAATAAAAAATAGAGTAAAATGTGATGGTTGGGGCAACAATATCATACAAGATACTTAAATAAAAATTAAATGCTGTACGGCAATTTAAAATTCGAAATAATATAGTTAGAAATCATTATATTACTTACTTATTAATATATTGTTATTATTACTATATTGATTTATATTGATTTATTGCAACGAAACCTTTCTTTCATAATTCGATTTCGAGTTACCTGTTTTTTTTGTTCCTTTCTTCTTCCTCGTTTCGGATCGGAAAATCAAAGAGTTGAATGAATCAAAAACCAAAGGAGGCTCATGGCCAAGGGTAAAGATGTCCGAGTAACGGTGATTTTGGAATGTACCAGTTGTGTTCGAAATCGTGTTAATAAGGAATCAACGGGCATTTCCAGATATATTACTCAAAAGAATCGACATAATACGCCTAGTCGATTGGAATTGAGAAAATTCTGTCCCTGTTGTTACAAACATACGATTCACGGGGAGATAAAGAAATAGATCGAACCGGTCACTCGTGTGTCAGTCTTCCGTTCCAAGGAAGATCAAAAATGACATATTAGATATATCTAATATATAACAATATATAATATATATTAATTTTAATATAAACAAACCAAATCCTATTTCGATCAGATCAACCGTGATGGAGAATTAAGAAATAGGATTAGGATCTTTTCTTTAGGATAAGGAATAAACAAACCATGGATAAATCCAAGCGAATCTTTCTTAAATCCAAGCGATCTTTTCGTAGGCGTTTGCCTCCGATCCAATCGGGGGATCGAATTGATTATAGAAACATGAGTTTAATTAGTCGATTTATTAGCGAACAAGGAAAAATATTATCTAGACGGGTGAATCGATTGACCTTAAAACAACAACGATTAATTACTATTGCTATAAAACAAGCTCGTATTTTATCTCCGTTACCTTTTCTTAATAATGAGAAACAATTTGAACGAAGCGAGTCAACCGCTAGAACTACTGGTCTTAGAACCAGAAAAAAATAGGCTGACTCTTGAATTGAATCAAAAAAAATCCCAATCCAAACTCAAATGTGGATTGACGCTTTTTTTTTTCTAAAAATAGGAAATCCAGATTTGATTGTCGTGTCGTTTGAAAAAAAAAAAAAAAAAAAAATTGGGGAAGAATAAAAGAATAAGAAATATTTTTTATTCAACATGTTTCTTCATTTTCATTTTGACGACTTTTTCATATTTTATCATACTAATTTCTACTCTACCTTCCCAGAGTTCATTCTCCAGGGAACTCCATTTAAACCATTCCAACGGATTCCCTTCACTCTCTTTATTTTATGATCTCATTGGAAATCATATAAAGACAACTCTTATTTAATATAGCTATTTGTGCAAGTATTTTACGATTAAGAAGCAATTGTTTCTTGTACAGATTGTGTATTAACTTACTATAACTAAAGTATACTTTCTTGTCTCGAATTACTGCATTTATACGAGTAATCCACAAACGACGAAAATCTCTCTTTTGTCTACCCCTATCCCGATGAGCCGAAACCAAAGCTCTTATTTTCTGTTGAGTAATAGTCCGAGTAAGTCTTGAATGAGCCCCTCGAAAAGTTGATGCAAATAAACGGATTTTTGTTCTACGTCTTCGAGCTATATACCCTCGTTTAATTCTGGTCATTGAATAAATGAAACTTTGATGAATAACTAATTGATTTCCTTTCTTTCAGTTATTCCCTTCCCGTGTCCTAGTCTATTAATAACAAAACGGATTCTTCCAATGTATAAAATAAAAATTCCAATGGCTTTTGCTACTCTAACCTTCCCGACCACGATTTTTTTCTAGGCATTTCGCCTAGAAATCAAAATTGTATTGATACTAGGTATCAAAAACACATAGTAAATAAAAAAGTAATAAATAAAAATGGATTATAGTGGGTTCCATCGTTTCTATGGTTACTTCTTAAACGGCGAGGTCCTCTCTATACACCGGAGCCCTTCCTTCATTTAATCAATGTTATTGTTAACTTGTACAGTTCACGCCCTTTGGCTCTACCCATAATTATCTAGTACTAGGTCTTTCACAACGAGATCTATTTATACAGTAACGGTATTTAATTATGAAGATTTGCTGAGTAGCTGACCCTGTTAGTCCGTTCTTGCAAGAATAAGGCCTAAAATTTGGACTTTTTAAAATAAGATTTCCCCTGCTTAATGAATACCATTTGCTATCAATGGGGAATCCTTTCTCATCTTAAATTTTAAATTGAGGTGATTGGATTTGCACCAACGGGAACCATACATTTGATACCCCAATTGAAGGATAGATCTTTTTTTAAGATATTGAATATTCAATGGAGTTCGTCCATTCTATTCTATCCTACTCACTGGTACGGATCGGTGATACTGGATCAATTGTTTTCTTTCTTTTGTCCTAGTCCATGATCTGAACGAGTCGCACATACACCCTAGTACATGTTCCTCGTCGCTGAGGACATCCTCCAAGAGCGGGGGATTTCGTAACATTTCTGATTGGCTGTCTTGTGTTTCTAATAAGTTGTTTAATAGTTGGCATGTTGAATCATATATATAATGTGCTGGTTTAGATCGATCTTAACCGGATGCTTAGGAATTCTTTATTTTTTTTTTTTTTTTCTATATTTTTAATTTCTATATTAAGAAATTAATAAATAGAATATTAAATCCGGTAAGAAGATAAAATACCAAATCACGAATTCATGTGAAATCCTTGTTCTTTTTCTTTTTTATTCAGTCGCTACAAGATCAACAATTCCATGAGCTTGGGCTTCTGTTGCTGACATAAAAACATCTCTTTCCATGTCTTCGGATACAACCCATAGGGGTTTGCCTGTCCTTTGTGCATAAACCCTTGTGATGGTTTCGCGCAGCTTCAGCAGCTCTTCCGCTTCCAGGACAAATTCTCCCGTCTGTGCCTCGTAAAAAGAACTAGCAGGTTGATGGATCATTACCCTGATAATATATGATATAACATAAAAAATGTTTCTTCTATCTCGCATGATGAAAGTGAGGAGATAAAGAATAATCAAAAAGATATAATTGAACAACCGTACAGGCATCTTTTGCGCATTGCATACGGCTCTATAATGGAATTCGCTTTTTTTACCTTACCTTACTTACATCGAAGAAATAGAAAATAAATGATAGGGTCTATCAGACTCGGGTTGGTAAATGATCCAATAACCATCCTTCCTTTTGTAGTAGTTCAAAAATACTATAAAAATACTATGATGGTTCCGTTGCTTTATATATTTATTTCATCTGTTATTTAGCAATCCCCAAGTTTCTTTTTTTTTTTTTTCAAATAAAAAAACAAGATTTATTTTCATATTCTTTCATAACCTAAAAATTGTTAAGATTAAGAGCCCCTGCTGTGAAAACAAAAAAGTTTGTGACGCTGAAATAGGCCTCCCGATAGATTGGCTAAAATCGAAAATGCCGTTTTATCTCATACTACTCTTTCGATACGTAATCTAAGGGTTTAAAAAAAATTTCTCATATCGAATTCGAAGTGCCATGCTATTATTACTTAATATTCATATAGTGCGAAGGCATAGTTTTCTTTTTTTCTCTCAAATCAAATAAAAAACTCATTGGCGCCGAGCGTGAGGGAATGCTAGACGTTTGGTAATTTCCCCTCCAACAAGAATAAAAGATCCCATCGAAGCGGCTAATCCCATGCATATTGTCTGTATATCTGGTCGCACAAATTGCATAGTATCATAAATAGCTACTCCGGGTATTACCCATCCGCCAGGAGAGTTTATAAACAAATACAGATCTTTGGTATCATCCTCTATGCTGAGATATACCATAAGACCAATAAGTTGATTCGAGATCTCGCTATCAACCCCTTGGCCTAAAAAAAGTAATCTTTCTCGATAAAGTCGGTTGATTGGGATAAAATGATATCCCTTAGAAACCGTACATGCACCTTTTGATGCATACGGTTCAACAAAAATCATGAAAAAAAGGAATCAATGTGTAGATTCTAGCTTTTTTTTTCCTAACAGGTTTTTTTAACTTATAAAATGGACTTTTCTTTCATTTTTCAAGAAAGATGAGTTTTGGCCTGTTTTGTTTATCTAAAAAAAATTGCTAAACTTATCTGACTAACTTCTCATTGATGTATTGTTTCATCGAGATACAATCTAAATCGCGATGTAATTTTCTTGTTCCTGACTGGGCTTCTTCAATTTTTTTAGGTTTATGCTCTACTCCGAGTAAAGATCCGCCCGATTTGGATTTGTACATATAGGACAAATGCCCCAATACCACGTCCTTTTGCTATGACTTCTCCATTTTTATTTTTTTTTTTTTTTTCAATTTATTTCATGTCTTCCAACAAATATTCAACGCATTTATCATATTACTCGACTGATTAACAGTTTGAGATCACTTCTATTTCTAAATATCTAAATAAATAGAAATAACTAAAATATTATATAAATATGATATTAAGTCGTAATCATAAATATATTTATTACCAATTGGTTTTCTTTCTAAACGGAGCCTGGATACTTCATTTGATTGGTCTAACCAAGCCAACCATAAATTATTCTAATTGATAATATTAGTCCGTATACCCTCCCTAAAAAATGGATCTAATTGCACTTCACGCTCCAAATTTTTGATAATTGAATCAATCTTTCTCGGGCGAAAGAGGGGATATCTCGATCGGGGAAGAGAACGGGGAAATACCGTATGCCCAATATATCTGACAAGTCGCACTATACGTCAATCCACAATGCATCTTCCTCTCCAGGACTTCGAAAAGGTACTCTTGGAACACCAATAGGCATTAAATAAAAGAAAAATTAAGTACTATATCTCACTTTGATGTGAAAGCGTAACAGTGGGTTTAGTGGCCTAATACTATTGATTTTATTATCCTATTTTCTCCATAGATTGACTAAGTTCATAAAAAAAGAAGACAAAATGAATAAAGGAAAATTCTTACAAATGAGTTCTTTGAATGATGAACAAATATATATATATTCACTCATATAAAATGGTATCAACCCCCTTACCATTGCGTATTGTTACTTATCGGGTGTAGAATAGATCTGCTTCTTTTTGTTCCTACGAACAAAATAGTTTCATTATTACTAAAAGTAATTATTACGAAAAGCATCAAACAAATATTAATCCTTTCCCCGAGAGAATCCCCTAAAAAAGGGGTCTATAGCATAGCTTTTTCCAATGCAATAAAGTTACATTGTGTCTATTTTTCGTTGATAAAGGGGTATTTCCATGGGTTTGCCTTGGTATCGTGTTCATACCGTCGTATTGAATGATCCCGGTCGTTTGATTTCTGTCCATATAATGCATACAGCTCTGGTTGCTGGTTGGGCCGGTTCGATGGCTCTATACGAATTAGCCGTTTTTGATCCCTCTGATCCTGTTCTTGATCCAATGTGGAGACAGGGTATGTTCGTTATACCCTTCATGACTCGTTTAGGAATAACGAATTCATGGGGCGGTTGGAGTATTACAGGGGGGACTGTAACGAATCCGGGTATTTGGAGTTACGAAGGTGTGGCCGGGGCACATATTGTGTTTTCTGGCTTGTGTTTTTTGGCAGCTATCTGGCATTGGGTGTATTGGGATCTAGAAATATTTACTGATGAACGTACAGGAAAACCCTCTTTGGATTTGCCTAAGATCTTTGGAATTCATTTATTTCTCTCAGGGGTGGCTTGCTTTGGTTTTGGTGCATTTCATGTAACAGGATTGTATGGTCCTGGAATATGGGTGTCCGATCCTTATGGACTAACCGGAAGGGTACAGGCCGTAAATCCAGCGTGGGGTGTGGAGGGTTTTGATCCTTTTGTTCCGGGAGGAATAGCTTCTCATCATATTGCAGCAGGGACCTTAGGTATATTGGCAGGTCTATTTCATCTTAGTGTTCGTCCACCCCAACGCCTATACAAAGGATTACGTATGGGAAATATTGAAACCGTCCTTTCCAGTAGTATTGCTGCTGTCTTTTTTGCAGCTTTTGTAGTTGCTGGAACTATGTGGTATGGTTCAGCAACTACCCCGATTGAATTGTTTGGTCCCACGCGCTATCAATGGGATCAAGGATACTTCCAACAAGAAATATATCGAAGAATTGGTGCTGGCTTAGCCGAAAATCAAAGTTTATCCGAAGCTTGGTCTAAAATTCCTGAAAAACTAGCTTTTTATGATTACATCGGCAATAATCCGGCAAAAGGGGGATTATTCAGAGCGGGCTCAATGGACAACGGGGATGGAATAGCTGTTGGGTGGTTAGGACATCCTATCTTTAGAGATAAAGAGGGGCATGAACTTTTTGTACGTCGTATGCCGACGTTTTTTGAAACATTTCCAGTTGTTTTGGTCGACGGGGACGGAATTGTTAGAGCCGATGTTCCTTTTAGAAGGGCAGAATCAAAATATAGTGTCGAACAAGTAGGTGTAACTGTTGAGTTCTATGGCGGCGAACTGAATGGAGTCAGTTATAGCGACCCTGCTACTGTGAAAAAATATGCTAGACGTGCTCAATTGGGTGAAATTTTTGAATTAGACCGTGCTACTTTGAAATCCGATGGTGTTTTTCGTAGCAGTCCAAGGGGTTGGTTTACCTTTGGGCATGCTTCGTTTGCTTTGCTCTTCTTCTTCGGACACATTTGGCATGGTGCTAGAACCTTGTTTAGAGATGTTTTTGCTGGTATTGATCCGGATTTAGATGCTCAAGTGGAATTTGGAGCATTCCAAAAACTTGGAGATCCAACTACACGAAGACAGGTAGTTTGATACAATATTGCTTTGTTACTTTTCGTTTTTATTTTATTTGACTGACTATAGGTTGGGGTACCGGATAAATCTTGATTTGACATTTGACTCGCTGCCTTTTCTTTGACTTTTGTTCTTTCTTTATCCGGGAGACGGTCCAAAATAAACAGGTATGGAAGCTATAATTGTAAACCACGATCGAATCTATGGAAGCATTGGTTTATACATTCCTTTTAGTCTCAACTCTAGGAATAATTTTTTTCGCTATCTTTTTTCGCGAACCGCCTAAAGTTCCAACTAAAAAGTAAAAGGGTGAAATGATTTTTCATTATCTCAATTGAAAGTAATGATCCTCCCACTATTGGGAGGATCATTACTTCGACTAGTCCCCGTGTTCCTCGAATGGATCTCTTAGTTGTTGAGAGGGTTGCCCAAACGCAGTATATAAGGCGTACCCAGTAAAACTTACAAGTAAACCAGATAAAAAGATGGCGACTAGGGTTGCTGTTTCCATTATTATATAGTTTTAAGACATTATGTAGTTTTAAGACCACAATGGATCTATGATAAGATCATTTATTTACAACGGAATGGTATACAAAGTCAACAGATCTTAATGAATATAAAATATTATGGCTACACAAACCGTTGAGGGTAGTTCTAGATCTGGCCGCCCAAAACGAACTAATGCCGGGAGTTTATTGAAACCATTGAATTCAGAATATGGTAAAGTAGCTCCTGGTTGGGGAACTACTCCTTTGATGGGTCTTGCAATGGCTCTATTTGCAGTATTTCTATCTATTATTTTGGAGATTTATAATTCTTCCATTTTACTGGATGGAATTTCAATGAATTAGATTTACAAGAACCATTAACTAGCTTTTTCAATCCAAAGTGAAGCGTTTAGTTTTCTGATTTTTATCCCATTCTATTTTGGTAGTTCGACCGTGGAATTTCTTTTTTTCTGTATTTCCGGAATATGAGTGTGTGACTTGGTATAATTGATCCTATGGCTAGTACAGAGAATAGATCTGTCATCTTGATAGAGATGGTTTTACTTCGTCGGATATTCGTTTTAGTATCTGGAGCACGGAATATATGAAATAGATTACTATAGATTACTAAAGTATTAGAACTATGATTCATACTTAATAGTCAGACCTCGTGGCCGGACTTCAAAAAATTTTTAAAAGAGTTAGAAGTTCTAAATAGAAAGATTTTTATTCTTTCAAACTTCCGTTTATGCTTATTTTGATCAAAGGACAAAGATTTCTTTTGATTTTTCGTCATTAGATCTAGTCATTGAATAAGTGATGATCCAACGGTTCTTAACTCAGGGAATTTTGGGACTTAGTTTGAGAAGGTTTTATTGAATCATCGTGGTTCTAGTATGAATCTGAGGTTTTAATTGATTCATAGGGTCTTAACAAGAGAATTCCTATCAATAAAAAAAAAAACAGCAGTAAAGCCGCATTACACATAAATAACAACAAAGAAAATAGGTAAATAGAAGATTCAAGAGGCCTATAACGATCAATATAGAGACGAATGAGCCGACTTGATTTTTTGGCATTATAACCACAAAGAATAGTTTTCGGGTTTTTATTCTTTCATATCTTAAGAAAAAATGGAATCATAGAATTAATAAAATTGAAACTTTCTATTCCACACATCCGTTAGAACTATAGTATTGGGGTGTTTCTGTTTGAGCCGTACGAGATGAAATTTTCATATACGGTTCTCGGGGGGGGTCTCCTTGGTTTACCTATCTCAATAAAATCTATGATTGGTTCGAAGAACGTCTTGAGATTCAGGCAATTGCAGATGATATAACTAGTAAATATGTTCCTCCTCACGTCAACATATTTTATTGTCTAGGAGGAATTACGCTTACTTGTTTTTTAGTACAAGTAGCTACGGGGTTTGCTATGACTTTTTATTATCGTCCGACCGTTACAGAGGCTTTTGCTTCTGTTCAATATATAATGACTGAAGTTAACTTTGGTTGGTTAATCCGATCAGTTCATCGATGGTCGGCAAGTATGATGGTCCTAATGATGATTCTGCACGTATTTCGTGTGTATCTCACCGGTGGTTTTAAAAAACCTCGTGAATTGACTTGGG